TATTGATAAATCCCTAACTTTAGGTCTTTTTTAAATTGATTCATTAATTGTGAAATAAAATATTACCACGTGTGTATCTAGGGAATAATCTCTTCAAAGTGACTTATCCCTAGATACACCTAACGTTCGAGTACAAATTTATATATAGGTTGTGTAAAGATCTAAAAAAACATTTTCATCTTGTTTTGTAAACAAAAAGATGAAATAAATCCAACGGATTAAAAACTAATTTTTCAGTAAATCCATTTCAAACTGCTTTTCTAGAATGCCCAATATCTGTTTTACATCTTCTATACGAAAATGCTCCATTTTCATAAGATCCTCTTGAGTGTTATTCAAAAGATCTAATAATGTATATATATTGGATCTTTTGAGGCAATTATAGATTCTGGGAGACAATTTTAATTGGTCAATAAAAATATATTTCAATCCTATTTTTTTTTTGTTTTTTTTTAGTTTAACCAATTTATCATGAAAGGTAAAAAGAGGTAAAGTAACCTTGTGTTTATTCTCATCTAAATTTAAGTTTTCTTCTTCTATATGGAAAAGGGGAATAAATAAATCAATCAAATTCCGGGACGCTTCATGAAGCGCTTCTTTAGGAGTTAAACTTCCATTTGTCCATATTTCGAGAAAAAGCATCTCTTGTTTTTCATTTCCATTTCCATAAGAATGAATACTATGATTTTCATTTCGAACAGGCATGAATACAGCATCGATAGGATAACTTCCGCCTTGAAAGTTAGTTTCACTTTTTATACGATATCCTCGACTCCTCTCAATTTTTAATCCAATATAAAAATCAATAGGTTCTGTCAAGCTAGCTATATGTTGTGTATTATCAACGATTTCCACATAAGGTGGTAAGATTATATCTTGAGCTGTTACATACCCAGGACCCTTAACACAAATAGACGCATCACAAGTTTCATATAAATTACTTCTTAATACTATTTCTTTCAAATTCATTAAAATTTCATGTACTGATTCTTGAATACCCACTATGGTAGAATATTCGTGTGGTATTTTCTCAGATTTTGCGCGTGTAATACATGTTCCTTCTATTTCTCCAAGTAAAGCTCTTCGCATCGCAATGCCTATGGTGTCAGCTTGACCTTTCATAAGTGGAGACAAAAGAAAGCGTCCATAATAAAGACGCTTACTGTCTGTTCTTGATTCAACACACTTCCACTGTAGTGTCCGAGTAGATACTGTTACTTTCTCTCGAACCATAGTAATATAATATTATTTGATCGAATCATTTATTTCTCTTGCAATTTCTTTAATATTTGTTTTACACACGTCTTTTTTTAGGAGGTCGACAGCCATTATGTGGCATAGGAGTTACATCCCGGACGAAAGTTAATAGTATACCACTTCGACGAATAGCCCGTAATGCTGCATCTCTTCCGAGACCAGGGCCTTTTATCATGACTTCTGCTCGTTGCATACCTTGATCAACTACTGTACGAATAGCATTTCCAGCTGCCGTTTGAGCAGCAAAAGGTGTCCCTCTTCTTGTACCCCGAAATCCACAAGTACCGGCCGAAGACCAAGAAACCACTCGACCTCTTATATCTGTAACAGTCACAATGGTATTATTGAAACTTGCTTGAACATGAATAACTCCTTTTGGTATTCTACGTGTATTCTTACGTGAACCAATACGTCCATTCCTACGAGAACCCATTTTTGGTATAGTTTTTGCCATATTTTATCATCTCATAAATATAAGTCATATAGATATATGGATATATCCATTTCTTGTCAAAACAGATCTTTTTTATTTGTACATCGTATCTTTTAGAGAGTCTTTTTTACACTATCCCTGTCTTTGTTTATGTCTCGGGTTGGAACAAATTACTATAATTCGTCCCCGTCTACGAATTAGACGACATTTTTCACAAATTTTACGAACAGAAGCTCTTATTTTCATATTTTTAATTCCTTAAAACTTAATTTTGAATCATAGTCCCACGGAAACTCATGTTAAAGTTGAAAAAAAAAACCGCCAACTCCCTCAAATCTTTGTTGGGGAGTTGATAAATTATACGCCCCCTAGTTGAATCCGAAGAATTCCTTACTTTAATTTTGACTCTATCTCCCGGTAGTATCTGTATAAAACTATACCGGATCTTTCCTGAAATATAACCTAGATTAAGATCTTCATTATCTAAAGGAGCCCCGAACATACCACTTGGAAGCACTTCCTAAATCCTCCTGAATCTATTTTTGTTCTTTATATTCCAGGTAAAATTCCCTTAAATTAGTATTAAATTAGTAATTAATATAGTAGGAACAAGATTATATACTCCGCATTTTTTTTTTCACAACAAATAGAAAGTTTCTGATCCAATGCAGATATAAGAAGGATTACCATATATAACACAAAATTTCTCCGCCTATTCCTTTTAGTCGAGCCTCCCGATCTGTCATTATACCATAAGAAGTAGAAAGAATGACAACGCCCATTCCACCCAAAATTCTAGGAATTCTTTGATAGTTAGAATAGATTCGTAGACCAGGTCTACTGATCCGTTTTAAATTTAAAAGATTTCTATAGGGCCCCTTTCTATTTCTTGTATGTCGCAGGGTTGAAACCAAAAAATATTTGTCGTTTTCTCGATGTTTCCTCACATTTTCGATAAAACCTTCTCGTAAAAGTATTTTAACAATGTTTTCAGTGATATTAGTAGATGCTATTCGAACTACTCTTTTTCTATCCATATCTGCATTGCGTATAGAGGTTAGTATATCAGCAATAATGTCCCTACTCATGATGGACTAAAATTCTTGTTGCCCCCAAATTTTATATAATCAACATGTTTTTTTTTACTTCATTTTTTTTTGTTTATGAAAAAAAATTATATTATTAAATTAAAGGTATATGCGTGAAACACAATCTACTAAATTAATTTGAATCTATTTCTTTCCAATATCTGATTATAACTATATGATAGTCTCATCTTATATTTTAAGACTATTATAATACCTCGGGCGCCAATGAAACTATTTTAGTAAAATTTAAATGTCTCAATTCCCGGGCGATCGCACCAAAAACGCGAGTTCCTTTAGGATTGCCTTCTTGATCAATGACAACTGCGGCATTGTCATCATATCCTATTAGCATACCATTGTTGCGTTTAAGTTCTTTGCAGGTACGTACAATTACAGCTCTGACCACTTCTGATCTTTCTAGGGGCATGTTTGGTACTGCTTCTTTAATCACAGCAACAATAACGTCACCGATATAAGCATATCGGCGGTTACTAGCTCCTATGATTCGAATACACATCAATTCTCGAGCCCCACTGTTATCTGCTACATTCAAACGTGTCTGGGGTTGAATCATTTTTTTATTTGTTCTTTCAATGCAAAGGGCGAAGAAAAAGAAAGAAATATTGTTTGTCAAAAAAAAAAGAAACCTTACATTTTTCATTCCCAGTATTTATTTTATTTGATTCCACATTCTTATCCCAAAATAATAAATTGAGTTTTGATAGGCATTTTGGACGCTGCTATTAAAATGGCTTTTCTGGCTATATTTTCTGCGACTCCACCCATTTCATAAAGTATTCGACCTGGTTTAACAACAGCTACCCAATATTCTGGAGAGCCTTTACCTGAACCCATACGTGTTTCTGTGGGTCTTACTGTAACTGGTTTGTCGGGAAATATACGTACCCATATTTTTCCACCCCGACGTGCATTTCGTGTCATTGCCCGGCGCCCCGCTTCTATTTGTCTAGATGTAATCCAAGCGGGTTCAAGCGCTTGAAGAGCATATTTACCGAAACTAATATGATTACCTCGATAAGACATTCCCTTCATTCGTCCTCTATGTTGTTTACGGAATCTGGTTCTTTTGGGGTTATAGTTGATGGTTGTTTCTAAATTCCACCTCTACTACAGAACCGGACGTGAGAGTTTCGTCTCATCCAGCTCCTCGCGAAAAAGGGATTCAAAATATTCAAAATGTAGCAATCCAAAAAAATGTTTTCGCGGGCGAATATTTACTCTACTATCTATTTGAGTTGTAAGGTTAATTCATTACGTCTCAGATCAGAATAGATGAATTCTTTCTCGGTTCCTTCCGCCATCCCGACCAATGAATCATTAGGATTTTGGTTTCAATAAAATCTTTTGCATTCATGGGGTTCCATCGTTCCCATCGCTTCTTGTTTAATGGTTAGGTCTTAATGTTACAACGGAGCTCTTAATGAAATTTTTTCTTGAGTCAATATTCTTAGTCTTTATTGGCTAAAGGCTCTTGGTTTTTTGTTCTATAATCGATCATTTAATTATGTATGAATCAGTATTGATGCTTTATTACATTGTTTTTTATGATTTTATGAGATGACTAAATGACTCATAGACCTTACATATTGGAATTCTATATCATTTATATTTTTTTCTCTCTTTCTCTCACCCCTCTATCCACATCTTTTTCTATATTCCGGTTCACACCTTAGAATAATATTTTTTGCTTTTTTAGTTTATGCAAAACAAATTTTAGTTGCTACAATGATATGCAAAATTTATCATATCTTGACTGCTTTGTTGGATCTAGATAATGCGAAGTGATGAGTTGGTTCTTAGTTCTATAGTTATTAGTTTATATTAGAGAGACTTTTTTTTTTTGAACCTTATTCCTAAAAAAACCAACGAGTCACACACTAAGCATAGCAATTATATCAAACATTTATTTAATAGAATTTTTAGTCAACCCTATAGAATTAAAGAATTACGAGCTCTTTTTTTTTTATCTTCAATCAAAAAAACGAACGAGTTTCTTTTTTTTTGTTGGATTTTGGGGGTAAAAAAAAGAAAAGCCAAGGAAAGTTTTTTTATTCCTCATCTAGAAATATCCAAATTTTGATACCTAATACGCCATAGATAGTTCGCACTGTATAGGCACAATAATCAATTTTCGCCCGAATGGTTTGTAGGGGAACCCTGCCTTCTCTGATCCATTCGACGCGTGCAATTTCTTTTCCATC